AATCTTGTTTTTCCTGTATTTTATGTATAAATTAAAAGATTTTTTTTCGTTTTTGTTAATGTATATTTGGCTTTTTGGAGTTATAATTCTTATATTCGTATTTCTATTTTTATACATATTATTATTTAATATAATCGATTTAATTAAATGTATTGGATTTATTTTAATCCATTATTATAAGTTTTTATTAGGTATTAAATCACTATTTTAGTATATTCATCTCATGGACATTATTATTATTGATTTGTTTGAGTTTAAAATAGATGATTAATATTTAATTAATCTAAATTAATGTAATTAAATATATTACATTATGATAATTGGATATATACAATATAATTATTTATTTTATATAAAATGTTGGTATAATATAATCAATTATTGTAATATAATTCATACATATATCTAATTAAATATAAATATATATCTTATAATATTATATATATTATATTATAATAACAAATTTAATTTAATATATTATATCTAATCTAATATATCATTATAAGTTTTGATTGTGTATTAAATTATTATTTTAGTATATACATCTAATAAATATTATTATTATTAATATGTTTGGGTTTTAGAGAAATTATTAATATTTACTAATATATATTAATATAAATAAATATATTACATTATAATAATTAAATATATACAATACAATTATTTATAATATATATAATATTAATATAATATAATTAGTTATTATAATATAATATATATATATATTTAATTAAATATAAAAATATGTATTTTATAATAATATATATATTATATTATAATAATAAATTTAATTTAATATATTATATCTAATCTAATATATCATTATAAGTTTTGATTAATTATTAAATTATTATTTTAATATATACATCTCATAAACATTATTATTATTAATATTTTTTTAAGGCATAAGAAATGATTAATATTTAATTAATCTATTATAATGTAATTAAATATATTACATTATAATAATTAGATATATACAATACCATTATTTATTTTATATAATATTAATATAATATAAATAATTATTATAATATAATTAATAAATCTATTTAATTAAATATAAGATCATGTGTTATATAAAAATATGTATTATATTATAATAATAAATTTAATTGTATATTATTACATACTACATTAGAACCATATATTATATCAATTAAATTATTTATATTATTTAATCTTTCTTTATTATTAATAGAAAAGAAAGATTAAATAATAAAGAAAGAATAGTTAAAAACATTTAATAGAGTACAGGTACCATATCTATATTTACTTATATATAAGAAGTTCTTGTTGTAGGCCAACGGAGGATCTTATTCTAAATTTATTTGATTTTTTATTAATTATTTAGTTTTATTTTTCTAAAAATTATTGTAATTCTCCAAAAATGGTATTTTAAATATTTAAAAAATATTATTTTTTGTTCTTCTTAAAGTTTTATTCTTGCTTAAATATTCATTTTTTCTTTGTATTATATGTAAGTTTTGTGAGACTGAATGTTCTTTTTGCAGTAATTTAATTTAATTATCAAGTTATTTTGGAATTAGTAATTGATCTAGTATTGGCATGTTTCGTGCCAGCAGCCGCGGTTATACGATTAATGCAAGTGAATATTATTGGTTAAAGCAGTTATTTATATTTTTGAGTTTAATTATAAATTAATAAGGTGAAATTTAGAATTTTTTAATGACTCTTTTTTTGAATCTGTGAAACTTAAATAATAGACTAGGATTAGATACCCTATTATTTTAAGTGTTAATATTATTTACCAGGGTAGTATTAGTTAGGATCTTTAAACCCATAGAATTTGGCGGTATCTTATTCCATTCAGAGGAACCTACCCCGTAATTGATAATACACGATTAACTTTACTTAGTTTATTTGTTTGTATATCTCCGTTATCAGAAAATCTTTTTAGAGTTATAATTTTCTTAATTTATAATTATAAAGAATTTCAGGTCAAGGTGCAGTTTATAACTAAGAGGAGGTGGGTTACAATAATTTATTAATTATTACGAATTTATTATTGAAAATATTTAATGAAGGTGGATTTGATTGTAATTTAATTTATTTAATTTAATTGATATTGGCTCTGAGGTGTGTACCCATCCCCCGTCGCTCTCATTATTGAATTTTTACTTTAATTTTAAAATTTATTGGGTTTTTTCAAATTAGATGAGATAAGTCGTAACATAGTAGATGTACTGGAAAGTGTATTTAGGAAGAGGCTCAGGACAAATCTTTATAGTGAAGTATTTCATTTACACTGAAATTTATTCTGTGCAAATCAGGATGTCTTGATTATTTATATTATTATATTTATTTTTTGTTTATTATTTTTTTTAATAGAAATAACTTTGTTGTTTTATGTCTGAGTATATTTTATAGAAATGATTATTTTTGTTATAGTTGATTAGTAATGTAAATGGATTATGATATAATTTATAAAATTATGGAAAGTAAATTTAGTTTATTGTACCTTTTGTATCAGGGTTTATCAAAATTTTAGTATTTATATATTAATCTCGATTTAGGTTGATTTTCAATTAATTTATATTTAATGTTTCATAATTATTATGAAATTAATTGAAGAAATGAAATGTTATTCGTTTCCTAAGATATCTAGTTTCTTAAGAAAAAATTTAATTTTTTATAGTCCATGTTTTATTTAATTTTAAAATTAAAAGTATTGACTTATTTATTCTTTTGGGGATAAGCTCTGGAGGTATTAATCTATAATTATTTTAAGTAAATTATAATAGTAAGCTTTAAACCAGCTATCTATTGGATTACGTTTTAGTTCATTGTTTTTAAATTTGATTTTATAATTATTTTAGATTTTATATTAAGATTATTAATTTAATATTTTAATTTTTGTAATAATGATGGAATTAGTATAATTAATTTGTTTATAATTTTTGCTACTGTTAATTTATTATAAGGAACTAGGCAAAATTGATTTCCGCCTGTTTATCAAAAACATGTCCTCTTGATAATAATTTGAGGTCTGACCTGCTCACTGACAAGTTTTAAAGAGCCGCGGTATTTTGACCGTGCAAAGGTAGCATAATCATTAGTCTCTTAATTAGGGGCTGGAATGAATGGTTTGACGAGAAATCAACTGTCTCTTAATAATTTTTAAAATTTAACTTTTAAGTTAAAAGGCTTAAATTTTTCTTTAGGACGAGAAGACCCTATAGATTTTAACATTTTATTTATATATAGTTTTTAGAAAGTCTTTCTATATTTAATGATGATGTTTTGTTGGGGTGACATGAAGAATGGATAAACTCTTCATTATAAAATCATTGATTTATGTTTATCATGATCCATAATTTATGATCATAAGATTAAGTTACCTTAGGGATAACAGCGTAATTGTTTTTGAGAGCCCTTATCAACAAAGCAGATTGCGACCTCGATGTTGGATTAAGAAAAATGTTGGGTGCAGCAGCTCAATAATTAGGTCTGTTCGACCTTTGAATTCTTACATGATCTGAGTTCAGACCGGCGTGAGCCAGGTCGGTTTCTATCCTAAGATAAATTTTTCATATTAGTACGAAAGGACCATGTGAATTAAATATTTTTTTATTATTGATTCAAATTAATCATGCTATTTTGACAGATTAATGTGTTGAATTTAGAATTCATTTATGTAGATTTTTCTACAAATAGTATTGATACTTTATGATTTGTTAATGTTTTCTTTAAATTTTATTCTTTTAATTATTTGTGTATTAATTAGAGTGGCTTTTCTAATTTTATTGGAGCGTAAGGTGTTAGGTTATATTCAAATTCGAAAAGGTCCTAACAGGGTTGGGTTTATTGGTATTCCCCAGCCATTCAGTGATGCTATTAAATTAATTTGTAAGGAACAGCCTATTCCTATTATGTCAAATTACTTATTATATTATTTTTCCCCTGTTTTTAATTTAATAATTTCTTTAGCTGTTTGGGTTATTTTTCCTTATTTAACTTATATGTGTTCTTTTTCTTATGGATTTTTGTTTTTTTTATGTTGTACAAGATTAGGGGTGTATACTGTAATAATTGCTGGTTGGTCATCTAATTCTAATTATTCGTTATTAGGCTCTTTACGATCTGTTGCTCAAACTATTTTTTATGAAGTAAGATTAGCTTTGATTTTGTTATCTTTAATTATTTTGATTGGAAGTTTTGACATGTATAATTTTATAAATTATCAACAATATTGTTGATTTATAATTATTTCATTTCCTTTATTTTTATCTTGTTTCGCTTCATGTTTAGCAGAAACTAACCGAACTCCATTTGATTTTGCTGAAGGTGAATCAGAGCTAGTTTCCGGATTTAATATTGAGTATGGAGCTGGTGGTTTTACTTTGATTTTTTTGGCTGAATATACAAGAATTATTTTTATAAGAATATTATTAGTTTTAATTTTTTTAGGAGGTGATTTTTACTCTTTTTTATTTTTTATTAAACTTTCTATTATGTCTTTTGGATTTATTTGGGTTCGTGGAACTTTACCCCGATTTCGTTACGACAAATTAATATATCTTGCTTGAAAGAGTTTTTTACCTCTTTCATTAAATTTTTTATTTTTTTATATTGGTTTAAAGATTTTATTGATCTCTATTATTTAGTGAAATTTTTTAAGAAAAGATTAAGTTAATAGAAGAGTTAAACTTCTAGTTTATGTTTTCAAAACATATGCTTTTCCTAAGCTAATTAACTTTTATTAATTTTTAATTAGTTTATCTCAAGTGTTGGCTACATGAACATTAATTAGAAAGTATGTAAAGTAAATGATTGTTAAGATTTGTCCTGTTATAATATAAGGTTCTTCTACTGGACGTTTTCCAATTCATGTTAATAAACAAACAACAACAACTATAATTCAAAATAGAATTTGATTAATTGGGTAAAATTGAATACCTCGAAAAGGGGTTTTATTATAGAATGGTAAAATTATTAAAATTCTAATTGATAAAAATAGAGCAATAACACCTCCTAATTTATTAGGAATTGATCGTAGAATTGCATATGCAAATAAGAAGTATCATTCCGGTTGAATGTGAACTGGTGTTACTAAAGGATTCGCTGGTACAAAATTATCCGGGTCTCCTAATAAGTAGGGATTAATTAAGCAAAGTATAATTAATAATGATGTTATTAATACAATTGTAATTAAGTCTTTAAATGTAAAGTAAGGGTGAAAAGGAATCTTTTCAATGTTTCTGTTTAATCCTAATGGGTTATTTGATCCAGTTTGGTGGAGGAAAAACAGATGAATTGCAGCTATAGCTGCAATTATAAATGGTAATACAAAATGAAATGTAAAGAATCGATTTAGTGTTGCATTATCTACAGCAAATCCCCCCCATACTCATTGGACTAATTCTTTGCCTAAGTATGGGATTGCTGATAATAAATTAGTAATTACTGTTGCACCTCAGAATGATATTTGTCCTCATGGTAAAACATATCCTATGAATGCAGTTGCTATAACTAAAAATAGAATTACAGTCCCGATTATTCATGTATGTATATACATATAAGAACCGTAATAAATACCTCGACCTACATGAAGGTAGATACAGATAAAAAATATTGAAGCCCCATTTGCATGAAGTGTGCGAATAATTCATCCGTTATTGACATCCCGGCAAATATGGACTACACTTCTAAAAGCTATATCAATGTTTGAGGTGTAATGTATTGCTAAAAATAATCCTGTTACAATTTGAATTGTTAAACAAAATCCTAATAATGATCCAAAATTTCATCAAAATGAAATATTAGTAGGTGCTGGTAGATCAACCAATGAATTATTTAAAATTTTAATCAAAGGATGACTTAATCGTAATGGTTTATTCATTGGTAATTTAACTTATTTTACGGATAGGTCCTTGATTAATATTAGTAATTTTTACAACTGCTAGAAGTGCAAGAAACAAATAAATTATTATTATTATTGTAATAACAAATGTTGGATTATTGTATAATTTACCAAGAGATAACGTTATCTCTTGGTAATTAATTGAGATTTTGGTATTAGTAGTTTCTGTGTTTTTCAATAGGTCTAAAAATATTGTCTTATTTATAATAATTAGTATAAATATAATAAGTGCTCATATTATTATTGTGAAGATTATGTTGATTAATTTGGGTTGAAATATTTCATTTGATGCAATTCTTGTAATATAGATAAATAGAACTAATATTCCACCTAAAAATGTTAAAAATAAAATGTATGATAATCAAAAACTTTCTATAATTGTTCCTGTTATTAAACCAATAGATAAAGTTTGTAAAATAATAAAAATTATTATTGATATTGGATGTCTTAATTTAATGAAGTTAATATTTAGAACATTTGATATTGATATAATAATTATTTTAATCATTTCAGGGGTTAGTTTTATTAAAATGTCAGTTTTGGGGACTGAGGATAGGGGTTAACCCTACCCCTGAAGTTTTAAAAGTGGGGGTGAGCCTTTTCTCCGATTTACAAGACCGGTATTTTTTATAAACTATTAAAACTAATGTTTATATTTTCTATTTTTACTTCTTTGTTTATTTATTTTGCTGGTGTTTATGTTTTTTCATCTAAACGAAAGCATTTATTAATGGTTTTATTAAGACTGGAGTATATTGTTCTTTCATTATTTATTTTGATTGTTATTTATCTTATTGAGTTTGATTATGATTACTTTTTTCCTGTTGTTTTTTTGGTTTTTTCTGTTTGTGAAGGTTCTTTAGGTCTTTCTATTTTGGTTTCTATAATTCGTTCTCATGGAAATGATTTTTTTAATTCTTTTGGTTTATCTTTATGTTAAAGTATTTACTTATAATTGTTTTTTTGACCCCTCTCTGTTTACTTGAGAATTGTTGATGGTTGGTACATTCTTTAATATTTTTTTCTAGTTTTATTTTTATAGTTTGTGTTTATTCTTATTCTGATTTAAATATAATTAGATATTATTTTGGTATTGATTATTTTTCTTTTAGTTTAATTTTATTAAGATTTTGGATTTGTTCTTTAATAATTACTGCTAGAGGTTCTGTTTATTTATCTTCATATCATTCAAATTTTTTTATTTTTATTGTGTTGATTTTAATAATTATATTGTATTGTTCTTTTGCTAGATTAAGATTATTATCTTTTTATATTTTTTTTGAGGCTAGTTTAGTTCCTACCTTGCTTTTAATTTTGGGTTGGGGTTATCAGCCTGAACGTTTACAGGCCGGTGTTTACTTAATTTTTTATACTTTAGTTGCTAGATTGCCTTTATTATTAGTTTTATTTAGGGTTTATGATTTTATTGATACTCTTTATTTTCCTTTATTGTTGGATTTTGGTTCTTATTATTTTTTATTTTATGTTTTTATGATTTTGGCTTTTTTAGTTAAGATACCCATATTTTTAGTTCATCTTTGGCTTCCTAGGGCTCATGTTGAGGCTCCCATTTCTGGGAGAATGATTCTAGCAGGGGTGCTATTAAAGTTAGGTGGTTATGGTATTTTTCGTGTAATGAAAATTATTTCTTATTTAGGTTTAAAGTTTAATTGTTTTTTATTGTCTTTAGGTTTATCTGGAGGTGTTATTGTTAGATTTATTTGTTTTCGTCAAGTTGATTTAAAGTCTTTAATCGCTTATTCTTCTGTTGCTCATATAAGAATAGTTATTGGAGGTTTGATAACTATGAATTGATGGGGTTGTATGGGTTCTCTTTCTTTAATAATTGGGCATGGTTTATGTTCTTCTGGTTTATTTTGTTTGTCAAATATTATTTATGAGCGTTTAGGTAGACGGAGTTTATTAATTAATAAGGGTATAATTAATCTTATACCTAGAATAACTCTTTGGTGATTCCTATTAAGATCTTCAAATATAGCAGCTCCTCCTTCATTAAATTTGGTTGGTGAAATTGGCCTTTTAAATAGAGTTATTTCTTGATCTTCTTTTAGATTTTTGTCATTAATTTTCTTATCTTTTTTTAGTGCTGTTTATACTTTGTATATATATTCTTATTCTCAGCATGGTTCTTATTATTCTGGCGTATTTACTTGTTCAATAGGTTATTTTCGTGAATATCATCTTTTACTGTTACACTGATTTCCCTTAAATGTTTTATGTTTAAAGGGTGAATATTTTTTTGTTTAATTTGGCTTAGGTATTTTAATTAAAATATTGTTTTGTGGGATCAATGATATGGATTATTCCATCTTAAGCCGTGAATTTATTTTCTATTTGTTCTTTAAGATTTTTTTCTTTATTTTTATCAAGAACTTTTATTTTTGTTTTAGGTGTTTATTATTTGATAATTGATTATAGAGTTTTTATTGAGTGAGAGCTTTTTAATTTAAATGGTTCAATAGTTGTGATAACATTAATTTTGGATTGAATGTCATTAATTTTTATGTCTTTTGTTATATATATTTCTTCTTTGGTTATTTACTATAGAGAGGATTATATATCTGGTGAGAAGAATATAAATCGTTTTATTATTATTGTCTTAATATTTATTCTTTCAATAGGGTTTTTAATTATTAGTCCTAATTTGATTAGTATTTTGTTAGGTTGAGATGGTTTGGGATTAGTTTCTTATTGTTTAGTTATTTATTATCAAAATGTAAAATCTTATGGGGCTGGAATGTTAACTGCATTATCTAATCGTATTGGTGATGTTTCTATTTTGATTTGTATTGCTTGAATATTAAATTTTGGTAGATGAAATTATATTTATTATTATAATTTTATTTCGAGTTCTTTTGAGATAAGGGTTATTACTATATTAATTATTTTAGCTGCTATAACTAGGAGTGCGCAGATTCCATTTTCTTCTTGACTTCCTGCAGCTATAGCTGCCCCTACTCCTGTTTCTGCTTTGGTTCATTCATCTACTTTGGTGACAGCTGGTGTTTATTTATTAATTCGTTTTAGTCCAATGTTAGTTACTTATAATTATGGTTGGTTTCTTTTGTTGGTCGGTTGCTTAACTATATTTATAGCTGGTCTTGGAGCTAATTTTGAATTTGACTTGAAGAAAATTATTGCTCTTTCAACTTTAAGTCAGCTTGGTTTAATAATAAGAATTTTGGCAATAGGTTATCCTGGTTTAGCTTTTTTTCATTTATTAACTCATGCTTTATTTAAGGCATTGTTGTTTATATGTGCAGGTTCTATGATCCATAACTTGAATGATTCTCAAGATATTCGTTTTATAGGTTCTATTGTTAATTTTATGCCCTTGACTTCTGTTTGTTTTAATGTTTCTAGTTTGTCATTGTGCGGTATACCATTTTTGGCTGGATTTTACTCTAAGGATTTAATTCTTGAGATAGTTTGTTTAAGATGAGTTAATTGTTTAATTTTTTTTCTATATTTTTTTTCTACAGGTTTAACGGCTTCATATTCTTTTCGTTTATTTTATTATTCTATGTCTGGTGATAATAATTTCTATTCTAGATTTTCTTTTGATGATAAGGGTTATTATATTTCTTTTGGTATAATTGGTTTGTTATTTGTTGCTGTTTTTGGTGGTAGATTTTTATCTTGATTAATTTTTCCTATTCCTTATATAATTTCTTTACCTTATTATTTGAAATTTTTAACAATTTTTGTGGTTGTTTTAGGTTCTTATCTTGGATACTTGATTTCAAGGGTTGGGTTTTCTGATGAATTATTTTCTTTAAAAATATTATCTTCTGTAAGATTTATTGGGTCTATATGATTTATGCCTTTTCTTTCTACTAATTTAATTAGTTACTTGCCTTTAAAGTTTGGTTATTATTCATCCAAATCTTTGGATTATGGGTGGGGTGAATTATTTGGTGGTCAAGGTTTATACAGATTATTCATTTATATGTTAGACTATATTCAATTTTGATATGATTCAAATTTTAAGCTTTATCTTCTTAGATTTATTTTTTGAATATTTATTTTAGTAATGTTATTTTTTTTATATCTAAATAGCTTATAATTAGAGTGTAACACTGAAGATGTTAAGGAAATATTTTATTTTTAGATATGTATTTATAAATAAGGTTTATTATTTTTACAGTGAAAATGTAATGTTTTATTTAAACTATATAAATTAGAAATGTTAACGGAATTTAACCGCTAATATGGGAAGTTAGCAGCTTTCATATTGACTTTACATTTCCTTAATTGGAACTATTGTTCAATTATATTATTAACAGTAATACGCCTCTTTTTGGCTTCAATTAATATTAGAATAAGGGTAATTAGTTATTACCAATTTTTCAGGTCGAAACTGACTGCAATAATTCGCTTCTTATTCAATCAAGGTTGATTGAATAAATCAATACTTTTTGAATGCAACCCAAATGTTATGTTTAACTACAACCCTACTCTGCTCATTGCAAAGCTCCTTGATTTCATTCATAATATAGCCCCCCTAATAGTACTACGAGAAAGAAAAATGTTGATGTTGTTCAAATTAATATATTTGAGGTTTTTATAATAATTACGATTGGTAAAATTAGTGCGATTTCTACATCAAAAATTAGGAAGATTACTGCAATTAAAAAGAACCGAAGTGAAAATGGTATTCGTGCAGATCTTTTAGGGTCGAATCCACATTCAAATGGGGATCTTTTTTCTCGATCATTAATTGATTTTTTTGATAATGTTCTTGATAGTATTATAATAATTATTGGGATAATAAATCTAATAGAAATACTTATTGATAAGATAAGGATTGTCTTCCTTGATTAATAATCAAGCTTTTTGATTGGAAGTCAAATGTACTATTTATACTAGAAAGACTTATCTACCTCATCAGTAGATTGAAATATATAAGAATAGTCATACAACATCAACGAAATGTCAATATCATGCTGCGGCTTCAAATCCAAAGTGATGTCTTGGTGAGAACTGATTTATTGAATGTCGTATTAAGCAGGTTGATAGGAAGATAGTACCGATAATTACGTGTAGTCCATGGAATCCTGTGGCAACAAAGAATGTTGATCCATAAACTGCATCGGCAATAGTGAATGGTGCTTCTCAATATTCATAAGCTTGGAGTATTGTGAAGTACAATCCTAGCAATACTGTGAAAAATAATCCTTGAAGTGCTTGGGTATGGTTGGATTCTATTAATCTGTGATGAGCTCATGTTACCGTTACTCCTGAGGCTAAAAGAATTGCTGTATTAAGTAAAGGGATTTGTATTGGGTTGAATGGTTGGATTCCTATCGGAGGTCATAATATTCCTAATTCAATTGTTGGTGCAAGACTTCTATTAAAGAATGCCCAGAAAAATGACATGAAGAATAATACTTCTGATGCAATAAATAGAATTATTCCTCATCGAAGTCCAATTGATACAAATCCTGTATGTAGTCCCTGATATGTTCCTTCACGGATTACATCTCGTCATCATTGGATTATTGTAAGAAGTGTGATTATAAATCCAATTATAAATAGGTTAATATTAAATATGTGAAATCATTTAGCTAAACCTGATACTAAAACTATAGCTCCAATTGCTCCTGTCAATGGTCATGGTCTATAATCTACTATGTGAAAAGGGTGGTTTGAATGTGTTGTTAACATATGTTTAATAAACTTCTCTAGAGTAAAGGGTTCTTAGAATTGAAAATACATAGGCTTGAATTATTGCTACTGCTGATTCTAAAGTTAGTAATAATATTTGTCCGATAATTAGTATTGAAATTAAATTTATTGTTATTGATGGCCCTGTATTTCCTAAGAGTGTTAGAAGCAGATGCCCTGCAATTATATTTGCAGCTAATCGTACAGCCAGTGTTCCTGGCCGGATAATATTTCTAATTGTTTCAATTAAAACTATAAATGATATTAGTGCTGGTGGAGTTCCTTGAGGCACTAGGTGAGAAAATATATGGTTAGTGTGATTAATTCATCCAAATAATATAAATCTTAATCACATTGGTAATGCAATAGCAAATGTAAGTGCTAGATGTCTAGTTCTTGTGAAGATGTATGGGAATAATCCTATAAAGTTATTAAATAGTATTATAATGAAAATTGAAATAAAGATAAATGTTGTTCCATTAAATGATTTAGGTCCTAATAATGTTTTAAATTCATTATGTAAAGTTATATTTAATTTATTTCATATAATGTTAATTCGTGATGGAGTTAATCAAAATAATGATGGGATTAGTAGTAGTCCTAGAAATGTTCTAGCTCAATTTAATGATAAACTAAAGATATTAGTTGTTGGATCAAATGTTGAGAATAAATTTGTTATCATTTTCAGAGGTGATTCTTGGGTTTAATTATCATTTTTTTCACTCTTTTGATTGGTTTTATTTTAAATGAAAAGAAAGATATTTGATTAAATAAAATTAGAGCAATTGAGAAAAGAATAAATAGTGAAAATCATATGAGTGGTGATATTTGAGGAATTTAGATTTAAAATTATATCCTCATCAGAAGTAGATGTTAACTTACTATTTTTTGGTTTAAGAGACCATCACTTACTTTCAGTCATCTGATGACTCAAGGTGTACTAATAATTAGTTATTTTAGATTGACACTCTAATGTTATAGTTTAACTAACTCCTTAAATTATTTTAGATAATCATTTAATAAATAGATTGACTGAAGTTCTTTCAATTACGATTGGTATAAATCTGTGGTTGGCACCACAGATTTCTGAACATTGTCCAAAGAAAAGTCCTGGTCGGTTTATTGAAAATGTCCCTTGATTTAGGCGTCCTGGTGTAGCATCAATTTTTACTCCTAATGCTGGTACGGCTCATGAATGAAGAACATCTGATGCTCTTGTTAATACTCGTACTTCTGTATTTATAGGTAATATCGTTCGATTATCAACGTCTAATAGTCGAAATCCATTCATTTCTAAATCTCTTTCTGGTGTTATATAAGTGTCAAATTCAACATCTACAAAATCTGAATATTCATAACTTCAGTATCATTGTCGTCCAATCGTTTTAATAGTAATTATTGCATCGGCTGAATCATCTAGTAAGTATAGAAGTCGTAATGATGGTAGTGCAATGAAAATTAATGTGATTGCTGGTAAAGTTGTTCAGATTGTTTCAATTAAATGTCCATGTAATATACTTCGATTTGTGAATTTAATTACTATTATATATCTAAGTGCATAACCAACAATTACTGTAATTAATAATAGTACAACTATAGTATGGTCATGGAAGAATGAGAGTTGTTCCATTAATGGGGAAGCTCCGTCTTGTAGGGATAGATTTGATCATGTCGCCATAAGTTTCTAATAAAAGGTTAACCTTTATTTTTAGAGCTTAAATCTACTGCACTAATCTGCCATATTAGAATCTAGAAATTAATGGTAATTCTGAATAACTGTGTTCTGCAGGGGGCGTATTTTGTAATCATTCTGTTGATCTACTTATATTTTCTCTAAATAAAATTGTTCGATTTGTAATTATTCTTTCTCATATAATAACAATAAATATGATGATTCCGACAATTGAAATTGTGGACCCAATTCTTGATATAACATTTCATGATGTGTATGCATCAGGATAATCTGAATACCGTCGTGGTATTCCTGCTAGTCCCAGGAAATGTTGGGGGAAGAAAGTTAAATTCACTCCAATAAATATAATTGTAAATTGAATTTTTAATCATATTCTATTTATAGTTAGTCCTGTAAATATAGGGTATCATTGAATGATACCTCCTATGATTGCAAATACTGCTCCTATAGATAAAACGTAGTGAAAGTGTGCAACAACATAATATGTATCATGCAATACAATATCTAATGATGAATTAGCTAGGACTAGTCCTGTTAACCCACCAATTGTAAATAGAAAAATGAACCCTAAAGCTCATAATAATGGAGGGTTGAATTTGAATTTTGTTCCATATAGTGTTGCTAGTCATCTAAATACCTTAATCCCTGTTGGGACTGCAATAATTATTGTAGCTGAAGTGAAGTATGCTCGTGTATCCACATCTATTCCTACAGTGAATATATGGTGTGCTCATACGATAAATCCTATTAACCCAATTGATAGTATAGCGTAAATTATTCCTAATGTTCCAAATGATTCAATTTTTCCACTTTCTTGACAAACAATATGTGAAATAATACCAAATCCTGGTAGAATTAAAATATATACTTCAGGATGTCCAAAGAATCAAAATAAATGTTGATATAAAATTGGGTCTCCCCCTCCTGCAGGATCGAAGAATGAGGTGTTTAAATTTCGGTCTGTTAGTAACATAGTAATAGCTCCTGCTAGAACCGGTAGTGATAGTAGTAATAATACAGCTGTAATGGCAACTGATCATACGAATAATGGTGTTTGATCTAGGGTTATACTTTCTGATCGTATATTAATTGCTGTTGTGATAAAATTAACTGCACCTAGAATTGAAGAAACACCAGCTAAATGTAGTGAGAAAATTGCTAAATCAACTGAAGCTCCTCCGTGAGCAATAGCTCCTGCTAGTGGGGGGTATACTGTTCATCCTGTGCCAGCCCCTCCATCGGCTATGGAAGAAGTAAGTAGCAGGGTTAGTGATGGGGGTAATAGTCAGAAACTTATATTATTTATTCGTGGGAATGCTATATCAGGTGCTCCAATTATTAATGGAACTAATCAATTACCAAATCCTCCAATCATAATTGGTATAACTATAAAGAAAATTATAACAAATGCATGGGCTGTAATGATAACGTTGTAGATCTGATCATCTCCAATTATTGATCCTGGTTGTCCTAATTCTGCACGAATAATTATTCTTATTGAAGTTCCAACTATACCGGCTCACGCTCCAAATAAGAAATATAAAGTACCAATATCCTTATGGTTTGTTGAGAATAATCATTTTCGCGGTAGGGTGGCTGAATTATAGGTGGTAGACTGTAAATCTACTTATGAGAAAATTTTCTCCCCTACCATAAATGATTATTCATTGGGCCTTATATTCAATAGTGATTCTAGACTGCAATTCTAGAGGTGTAAAGTTTCTTTACTAAGGCCTAAAAGGTTGATACTTTTAATTATAACTTTGAAGGTTATTAGTTTATTTAACTTAAGTCCTTAGTACAGAAACATTAAATTTGGTGTTGAAATTAATCCTAATGTTGAGATTATTACAGCTATTGATAGGGTTATTTTAGACTCTCGTTTTCTTTTAATTCTTAATGATCAAGAATTTTCTGTATAAGTTATAATGAGAGCTGAGAATCTGATTCGTATGTAGTAGTATAAAGTAATGGTTGTAAATAGAACCATAATTGATACTAAAATAGTTATGTTGTTTTCAACTATAGATTGAATTACGATCCATTTTGGCAAGAATCCTATAAATGGGGGTAATCCTCCTAGGGATAATAATGATAGGAACATTATAAATTTAATTTCTATTTTAAGATTTCTTGCAGAATAAATTTGAATTATAGAGAACAGATTTATTTGTTTAAATAAAAGAACTATGATTAATCTTAGCATCGAGTAAATAATAAAATATAATTCTCAAGTGTTTTCTCTTACAATTATAGATCTAATTATTCAACCTAAATGTCTAATTGACGAATAAGCTAAGATTTGACGTAATGAAGTTTGATTTAACCCCCCTAATGCTCCAATAATAATGCTTGTAATGATGACTAAAAAAATAAATACTGTTTCTTGAATACAGTATGAAAACACTATTATTGGAGCGATTTTTTGTCATGTTATTAGTGTTAAACAGTTGATCCATCTTGATGCTCTTATAACTTCTGGAAATCAGAAGTGGAAAGGAGCAGCCCCAGTTTTTAATAATAATCTGGATCTGATTATTATTGATGGGATAATTTTTATTTCTCATCCTATTGTATATTTTATTTGAATTAGGATAATTGAGAATAGCAATATTGTAGATGCTATTGCTTGTACAATAAAGTACTTAATTGGTGATTCATTTATTATTATATTTTTATTATTTGTCAATATGGGAATAAACGAGAGTAAGTTGATCTCTAGTCCTATTCAAACCCCGAATCAAGAGTTTGATGAGATGGACAGGATCGTTCCTATCATCAACGATGATAGGAAAAGAAGTTTTATGGAGTTGTTGGCCATTAAAAAGGAGAGGATTGATGCCTCTATATACGGGGTATGAACCCATTAGCTTAATTAGCTTACCTTTTTTACTTACATAAAGGTGTAAGATGCACTTTAGTTTTTGATACTAAATGGGATAGTTTAATTCTATCTTATGTAATGGAGGTAAATTTATTACTTAATTTACCCTATCAAGGTAATCCTTTAATCAGGCACTCCATT